TACGGATTGTTTTCTAATAATTCATGATGAAGATTATAATATTTCCCCATTTCAATTAGATATGAAATCGACAAATCCCCTTTTCGTAGATGTAGAATTTTTTGTTGTAATTCTCTTCTTTTTTTTTTTCAAGGACTTGGTTAGTTGTCCAGAAACAAGTAACGGTGGGAGATAGAATTCGATAAAAATAAACGAACGAGAAAACTGCCTAAAAGAATTCTAATAATCTAGATTTGTGATGCCCACGTTGTTGTATTAGATCCAAAGGTTCTTTCTTGACCTAACTACAACGTGCAGGCTTTATCCTTTATATAGAATATGGAAAGACAAAACGGAAAATCTATAAAGGAAAAGCGAAGAGGAATTTTTCGTTTTAGAATCGAATTGAACCGAAATAAAAATGTGATTTTTTGAGTGATCTGATTGTGCGATACCTTTTTTCGAGGCATTGGAAATAAAATAGTAAAAAAAAATAAAGTAAAGCAAAAGGTATTTAAAGTATTAAAAAGTAAAGAAAAAAGTATTCTAAGGGCACTCTTTAGTCGAAAATGTATTTGATACAATAAAAACTCAAAATACAAAATCGAAGCGATTCCCCTTTGAAATGAAGTTAGATGACATAGTTTTTATTATTATTTTAATATTAGTTGACTCAAGAGTTGCCCACTCAATCCGTTGATTCGGAATCGTGGGATGGGTCGGTGTAAAAGACGATGAATTGATTTCTTTTTCTATCCCTGTCACTCATTTTTGTTAGTACCTTCTAGAATACTTGAAGAATCAAAAACTTGCAATTGAAGGTATTCTTTCAATTGGTAGGGTATTTTTGCTTATCCTCGTATCGTTCAAAAGTTGAAACTTAGGGAAGTGCTTTATAAACATATGTATAAAAAGAACATATTTCCTTTAGCTCCGTCATGCCTACTATAACTAGTTATTTTGGTTTTCTACTAGCGGCTTTAACTATAACCTCGGCTCTATTTCTTGGTCTGAGTAAGATAGGACTTATTTGAAATTAATTGAATGAATAATTCATAAAACGAAATCTTTCTGTGGTATTCCACATATTGTCTAGTTCCTTGCCGTACCACGTTAATTCCGAATTATTGGTTATTGAGATTCCTAGGCAAGACGGATTAATATTTAGGGATAGATATTACCCCTCTTTTTAACCTTTCAAAAAAAAACTAAAATTCAAATGATTGAAGTCTTTCTATTTGGAATCGTCTTAGGTCTAATTCCTATTACTTTGGCTGGATTATTCGTAACCGCATATTTACAATACAGACGTGGTGATCAGTTGGACCTTTGATTAATTAACATCTCTTTTTTTAACTGACCCCCTCCTTTCTTTAATTTAATCCGAGGGGGAGGTCAGGGCAAGGTCAAATTCAGATTGCTGTTCAATGATTTCAGTTCAGCGTGTGTGATTTTCGATCTAAGACTAAGACAACAAGAGCGGAATCACGCTCTGTAGGATTTGAACCTACGACATTGGGTTTTGGAGACCCACGTTCTACCGAACTGAACTAAGAGCGCTATCACAACGGAAAAGACTGGAAATAAGTAATAAGTCGATTTTTTTCCCCAACAATTCTTGTATGTGTATACTATCATATATAATAAAATGGAAGATTTTGTATGTCAAAATTAGAAACCGATCTAAAAAAAAAACGGATCTTGTCTTACTCCTGCTCGGAGCGGTAATTGGTAGGGATGACAGGATTTGAACCCGTGACATTTTGTACCCAAAACAAACGCGCTACCAAGCTGCGCTACATCCCTTTCAATGGGTCTACAGTATCATTGTAAAGAATCCCCGTCTTGTTTTCCACATCCTTATTTTTTTATTCCCTCTATTGATATGCAAAATGGATCTTGCCTTTTCTTGTTTTTGGGCTCATATCATATAACATATAATAATAATAAATTAGTATTTTTCTTGGGAATTCTCAGGCGTAAAGCGGCCCATTTTTCTGCTTTAAGAAAAAAAAAAAGAAAATAAAATCTTATCTACCGAATCATTTCGCATTTCAATTTGAATTAAGGATTCCGCGCACAAATACAAGTGGCCTTTAACTACATATACATCTCTTACCATAATATATTCCAATAGGGAATACAAAAACAAAAAAGAAGGAGGATTTTCAATGCGAGATCTAAAAACATATCTTTCCGTGGCACCGGTACTAAGTACTCTCTGGTTCGGGTCTTTAGCAGGGTTATTGATAGAAATCAACCGTTTATTCCCGGACGCATTGACATTTCCTTTTTTTTCATTCTAGTTATTGAACGGGAACGAGGTAAAGAAGATTAGAGCTAGAATCCAATATTTGTGTATTTGTGACTAATCTCTCTTTCCCCTCTTTTATTTTTTTTTTACAATTAGATAGATAGAATAAAGGATGAAAGCGAAATCAAAATGTGGCTTCAACTTCAGCGAAACTCGGGTTCAGGCTCCAATTAAATTAATTATCCAGTTAAAAGAAAATAGACAGTGAAAGGAAAACAGAAATGGAAATGTGGCTAGGGTAAGAGTAGCCTACACTACACGATACTTAAATGAAATACTGTGATTAGCAATATAGTTAGAAATTTTTGTATTACTTATTATTTCCTATATATTTACTATATCGATTTCAATAAAATCTTTATTTCAGAATTGGATTTTGAGTGGTTAACAACTTCTATTTTTTTTCCCTTGTTTCTTATTCGTTTCGGGTCGGAAAATAGAAAAGTTGGATGAATCAAAAACCCCAAGGAGGTTCATGGCCAAGGGTAAAGATGTCCGAGTAAGGGTTATTTTGGAATGTACTAGTTGTGTTCGAAACGGTGTTAATAAGGAATCAAGGGGTATTTCCAGATATATTACTCAAAAGAATCGACACAATACACCTAATCGATTGGAATTGAGAAAATTCTGTCCCTATTGTTACAAACATACACTTCATGGGGAGATAAAAAAATAGATAGAGTCGAACCGCGTGCTTGTGTGTCACCCTTGCAAGGAACATGAAAAAATAATCTAGATATATATCTAGATTATTTCATATATTTAAATAGAAACAAATAAATAAATATAGACAAACCAAACCCTCTAATTGATTCTATAAATCATTTTTATATTTCATCGAAATGGGATTTTAGGGATAAGGAATAAACAAATTATGGATAAAACCAAGCGACTCTTTCTTAAATCCAAGCGATCTTTTCGTAGGCGTTTGCCCCCGATCCAATCGGGGGATCGGATTGATTATAGAAACATGACTTTAATTAGTCGATTTCTTAGTGAACAAGGAAAAATATTATCTAGACGGGTGAATAGATTGACCTTAAAAGAACAACGATTAATTACTATTGCTATAAAACAAGCTCGTATTTTATCTTCGTTACCTTTTATTAATAATGAGAAACAATTTGAAAGAAGTGGGTCGACCACTAGAACTCCAGGTCTTCGAACCAGAAAAAAATAGGCTTACTCTTCAATTAAATCAAAATTCCAACCCGAACTCAAACCCAGATGGACGTTTTGTTCAAAAAATCCGAGAAGCAGTTGTGTCGTAAGAAAAAAAAAGAATTGGGGAAGAAGAATAAAATCAATCTTTTTTTATTGAGCGTGTTCGCTCATTTTGACGACTTTATCATATTATTTCTACTCTACCTTCCCGGAGTTCATTCTCCAGAGAACTCCGTTTAAAAATTCTAATGGATTCCTTCCAATTTCCTTATTTTATAATCTCATTGGAAATCATATAAAGACAATTCCTATTTGATATAGCTATTTGTGCAAGTATCTTACGATTAAGAACCAACTGCGCCTTATACAGATTGCTTATTAATCTACTATAAATATAGGATACCTTGTTTCCGCGAATTACTGCATTTATTCGAGTGATCCACAAACGACGAAAATCCCTTTTTTTCCTATCTCTATCACGATGAGCCGAAACCAAAGCTCTTATTTTCTGTTGAGTAATTGTTCGACTAAGTCTTGAATGAGCCCCGCGAAAGCTTGATGCAAATAAACGCATTTTTGTTCTACGTCTCCGAGCTATATATCCTCGTCTAATTCTGGTCATTGAATAAATGAAACTTTGATGAATAACTAATCGATTTCCTTTCTTTCAGTTATTCTTTTCCCCTTTCCTAGTCTATTAATAACAAAACGGACTCTTCCAATTTATAAAATCAAAATTCCAATGGCTTTTGCTACTCTAACCTTCCCGACCACGCTTTTACCTTTTTTCGAGGCATTGGAAATAAAATAGTAAAAAAAAATAAAGTAGTAAATAGATAAAGAAATTGTGGGTTCCGTCGTCTCTATGATTACTTCTTAAACGGTGAGGCCCTCTCTATACACCGGAGCCACTTCCTTCATTTAATCAATTCTATTGGTAACTTGTACAGTTACCACTCTCCGGCTCTACCCATGAATTTTCTAGTAATAGGTCTTTCATAACGAGATAGACCTTATACAGTAACGGTATTTAATTATGAAGATTGGTGGGGTAGCTGACCCTGTTAGTCCGTTCTTGCAAGAGTAGAAAGATAATCTTTCCGCTTTTTTTATAGTATTTCCCCCGCTTAATGGATAACTATTTGTTACCAATGGGGAATTCTTTCTCACCTTAAATTGCAATTTGAGGCGGTTGAATTTGCGCCGGTGGAAACCATAAATTTCATACACAATAGAAAGATATGATAGATAGCTTTTTTTTAGCTAGTGAATGCAGTTCTTCTTCTTCCATTCTATCCGATTCACTGGTACTGATCATTGATACTTAAAAAATTGTTTTCTTTTTTTTTTGTTTTGTCTCAGCCCATGATTGAAACGAGTCGCACATACACCCTTGTACATGTTCCTCGGCGCTGAGGGCATCCCCCAAGAGCGGGGGATTTTGTAAGGTTTCTGATTGGCTGTCTTGGGTTTCTAATAAGTTGTTTAATGGTTGGCATGCTGAATTATCCATTATGGGCTGGTTTAGATCGATCCTAACCGGATGATTATGAATTTCTTCTGTTTAATATTCTATTAAACCCTTAAGGAGGCACTGCTATGTTTTATCCAACCGCTACAAGATCAACAATTCCATGAGCTTGGGCTTCTGTTGCTGACATAAAAGTATCCCTTTCCATGTCTTCGGATACAACCCATAAGGGCTTGCCCGATCTTTGTACATAAACCATTGTAAGGATTTCGCGCAGTTTCAGTAGTTCTTCCGTATCCAGGATAAATTCTCCCGTTTGTGCCCCATAAAAAGCGCCAATAGGTTGATGGATCATGACCCTGATGATATATTATAACCTAAAAAAAAAGTTCCTCTATCTCGCACGATTAGGCGAGGGGAAGAGATAAAGAAAAAGATAGAATTGAACAACCGTACGGGCATTTTTTTCGCATTGCATACGGCTCGCCAATGGAATTAATGGAATTTGCTTTTTACCTTTCATCAAACAAGGAGAAAATATGGGTTCTATTATACCCAGATCGGTAAATGATCCAATTACCACCCTTTTTTTTAGTTCAAAAATACTATGATGGCTCCGTTGCTTTATATATTTATTTCGTTTGTGATTCAGCAATCCCAAAGTGTCTTTATTTTTTTTATTTGAAAAAAAAAAATAAAGAAAAAGAAATCTTCTTTTTTTTTTATTTTCGTACTCTTTCATACCATAAATATTGTTAATAACCTTCCGGTGTGAAAAAAGTTTGTGACGCCGCAATAGGCCTACGATAGGTAAGATAAACTCGGAATACCCCTCCCTTATCTCATACTACTGCTTCGATACATAATCAAATATTTTGAAAAAAAAAAAACACTAACAATTTTCATATCGAATTCGAAGTGCCATGCTATTATTACTTAATCTTAAAAATTCATATGGCGAAGGCATAGTCTTCTTTTTTCTCTCAAATAAAAAACTCATTGGCGCCAAGCGTGAGGGAATGCTAGACGTTTGGTACTTGCTCCTGCGGCCAGGAGGAAAGACCCCATGGAGGCGGCCAATCCCATGCATATTGTCTGTACATCCGGTCGCACAAATTGCATAGTATCATAAATTGCTATTCCGGGTATTACCCATCCGCCAGGAGAGTTGATAAATAAATACAAATCCTTGGTCTCGTTCTCTATACTGAGATATACCATAATACCAATAAGTTGATTCGAGATATCACTCTCAACCATTTGACCTAAAAAAAGTAATCTTTCTCGATAAAGTCGGTTGATTAGGATAAAACTGTATCCCTTTGGAGCCGTACAGGCATCTTTTGATGCATACGGTTCAACAAAACTTGCGAAACAAAAAATCAATGTGTAGCTCCCAGCCCTTTTCCTTTCTTTTTTCCTAGCGGGCTCCTTCTATCGAGGGGTCCTTTCTTCCATTTTTCAAGAACGATGAGTTTAGCCGGTTTTCCTATACCTATAATATTCTAATATAATCTAATATAAAATAGAAAAAAGCAATTCACTAAACTTATCGACTTATCGAACTAACTTTTCATTGATGTATTTTTTCATCGCGATCCAATCCAAAAATCACGATGCCATTTTCTTGTTCCTGAATTGAATGGGCTTCTTCAATTTTTTTAGGTTGATGCTCTACTCCGAGTAAGGATCCGCCCGATTTTGATTTGCACATATAGGACAAATGACCCCAATACCACGTCTCTTTTTTGCTATGACTTCCCCCTTTAATTCATTTCTTTCATGTCTTCCACCCAATATTTACAGTTTGAGATCACTCCTATTTCGAATAAAGTTCTAAATGGAATCGTTTATGGTATAAGTAATAATCATAGATATATTACCAATTGGGTTTTGCTAAACGGAGCCTGGATACCTCATTTTATTGGTCCAGCCAAGACGACCATAAAATTGATTTATTGCTATGCTAATATTAAGCTGGATACCTCCTCACGAAATAGATCTAATTGCACTTCATTGCATTTCACGCTACAAATTTTTGATCATTCAATCAAATTTTTTGGGCGAAACAGAGGATATCTCGATCGGGGGAGAGAATGGGGAAATCCCATATGACCCAATAGATCTGACAAGTCGCACTATATGTCAACCCAAGATGGATGCTTGTCCCCGGGACTTCGATAAGGTACTTTTGGAACACCAATAGGCATAAAATGAAAAGAATTAAGTACTCTAGGTCACTTTGATGTGGAAGCGTAATAATGGGCTTCTTGTCTTAATAATATTGGCCGTTATCTTAGTTTCTACATCGATTGACGAAGTTCATAAAATAAAGGAAAATTATTACGAATAGGTCTTTTGAATGATGACCAAATATGGATGGATTTGCTCATAGAAAAGGGAATACGCCCCCATTGCGTATTGGTACTTATCGAGTATAGAATAGATCTGCTTCTCTTTTTTCCTACGAACCGAACTCTTCCATTATTACTAATAGGATAGAATAAATATTAATCCTTTTTTCGAGATAATCCCCTGAAAAAGGAAGGGGGGTACATAGCATAGTTTTTTTTTCAATGCAAGAAAGTTACATAGTGTCTATTTTTTATTAATAAAGAGGTAGTCCCATGGGTTTGCCTTGGTATCGTGTTCATACCGTCGTGTTGAATGATCCCGGTCGTTTGATTGCTGTCCATATAATGCATACAGCCCTGGTTGCGGGTTGGGCCGGTTCAATGGCTCTATATGAATTAGCTGTTTTTGATCCCTCCGATCCAGTTCTTGATCCAATGTGGAGACAAGGCATGTTCGTTATACCCTTCATGACTCGTTTAGGAATAACCGATTCATGGGGCGGTTGGAGTATTACGGGGGGTACGGTAACGAATCCGGGTATTTGGAGTTACGAAGGTGTAGCCGGGGCACATATTGTGTTTTCGGGCTTGTGCTTCTTGGCAGCTATCTGGCATTGGGTGTATTGGGATCTAGCAATATTTGTCGATGACCGTACGGGAAAACGCTCTTTGGATTTGCCTAAAATCTTTGGAATTCATTTATTTCTCTCAGGAGTGGCTTGCTTTGGTTTTGGGACATTTCATGTAACAGGATTGTATGGTCCTGGAATATGGGTGTCCGACCCGTACGGACTAACTGGAAAGGTACAATCTGTAAATCCAGCATGGGGTGTGGAAGGTTTTGATCCTTTTGTTCCAGGAGGAATAGCCTCTCATCATATTGCAGCAGGGACATTGGGCATATTAGCGGGCTTATTCCATCTTAGTGTCCGCCCACCTCAACGCCTATACAAAGGATTACGGATGGGCAATATTGAAACCGTTCTTTCCAGCAGCATCGCTGCTGTCTTTTTTGCAGCGTTTGTTGTTGCTGGAACTATGTGGTATGGTTCAGCAACTACCCCCATCGAATTATTTGGTCCCACCCGTTATCAATGGGATCAGGGATACTTTCAGCAAGAAATATATCGAAGAGTCAGTGCTGGACTAGCCGAAAATCAAAGTTTATCAGAAGCTTGGTCTAAAATTCCTGAAAAATTAGCTTTTTATGATTACATCGGAAATAATCCTGCGAAAGGGGGATTATTCAGAGCGGGTTCAATGGATAACGGGGATGGAATAGCTGTCGGGTGGTTAGGACACCCTATCTTTAGAGATAAAGAAGGGCGTGAACTTTTTGTACGTCGTATGCCTACTTTTTTTGAAACATTTCCAGTTGTTTTGGTAGACGGAGATGGAATTGTTAGAGCCGACGTGCCTTTTCGAAGGGCAGAATCGAAGTATAGTGTCGAACAAGTAGGTGTAACTGTTGAGTTCTATGGTGGCGAACTGAATGGAGTGAGTTATAGTGATCCTGCTACTGTGAAAAAATATGCTAGACGTGCTCAATTGGGTGAAATTTTTGAATTAGATCGTGCTACTTTGAAATCCGATGGTGTTTTTCGTAGCAGTCCAAGGGGCTGGTTTACTTTTGGACACGCTTCATTTGCTCTGCTTTTCTTCTTCGGACACATTTGGCATGGTGCTAGAACCTTGTTCAGAGATGTTTTTGCTGGTATTGACCCGGATTTGGATGCTCAAGTGGAATTTGGAGTATTCCAAAAACTTGGAGATCCAACTACAAGAAGACAAGTAGTCTGATGCAGCACTGCTCCGCTATTTTGTGTTTATCGCTTCGGCTTCTATTTTCGATTTTTAAATAAGGTATAAGGTACTGGAGAAATCTGGATTTAAATCGCTGCCTTTTTTGATTCTTTTTTTTTCTTTAATCCGGGAGATGATCCCAAATAAACAGGTATGGAAGCTATAATTGGAAACCACGATCAAATTTATGGAAGCATTGGTTTATACATTCCTCTTAGTCTCGACTCTAGGGATCATTTTTTTCGCTATCTTTTTTCGAGAACCGCCTAAAGTTCCAACTAAAAAATAAAATGATTTTTTATTATCTCAGTTGAAGTAATGGGCCTACCAATATTGGTAGGCCCATTACTTCAACTTCAAACTAGTCTCCGTGTTCCTCGAATGGATCTCTTAGTTGTTGAGAGGGTTGCCCAAAAGCAGTATATAAGGCGTACCCAGTAAAACTTACAAGTAACCCAGATATAGAGATGGCGACTAGGGTTGCTGTTTCCATTATTATAGAATTTCAAGACCGCAATGGATCCGTGATAAGATCGTTTATTTACAACAGAATGGTATACAAAGTCAACAGATCTCAATGAATACAAAATAGGATTTATGGCTCCACAAACAGTTGAGGGTAGTTCTAGAGCTCGTCCAAAAATGACTTCTGCAGGGGGGTTATTGAAACCTTTGAATTCGGAATATGGTAAAGTAGCTCCTGGATGGGGGACTACTCCTTTGATGGGTATCGCAATGGCTCTATTTGCGATATTCCTGTCTATTATTTTGGAGATTTATAATTCGTCCGTTTTACTGGACGGAATTTCAATGAATTAGAATTCAATTTACAAGAACCACAAAATACTACCTTTTAAATAAGCATTTAGGTCTCGGATTTTTATTTTTATTTTAGTTGATTGGTAGTTCGACCGC